TTTTAGAGGATAGGATTCAAAAAATCCATGGACCGACCCCTACTATGAACTAATAACTATAGAACTAATAACCAACTCATTGCTTCGCATTATCTGGATACAAAAAACCAGTCAAGATATGATATATTGGTCATATCATTGTAGCAGCTGAATTTTATTTGCATAAACAAAAGAAAAACCAATCTGATTTTGATAGAAAAGTATGCAGATAAATGGAAGGGTGAGAGAAAGAAAGAAAAAGAATATCAATGATATATCACCCATTCCAATATATGTAAGGTTTATGAGTCATCTCAGAAAAGGCAGTGTTAGAACGCATCAATACTGATTCACCCATAACTAGATAAATCTGTTCATAAAAAAAATAAAGAGCCTCGAGCCAATAAAGACTGAGAAGATTGACTCAAGAACAAATTTCATGAGAGCTCCATTGTAGAATTCAAACCTAACCATTAATTGAGAAGCGATGGGAACGACGGAACCAATGAATACATAGGATTCTATTGAAAAACGAATCCGAATAATTCATTGGGTGGGATGGCGGAACGAACCGAGGCCAATTCATTTTTTCCGAGAAATTATGAGCTAACCCTACAACGGAAATAGATATTGAAAGAGTAAATATTCGCCCGCGAAGGTTTTTTTAGATTAGTCAATCTTGTTTGATCCAATATGATAAAAGACAAAACAAAAAAACGATTCGTTATAAAAAAAAGACATTATGTATATTATTGAAAAAGAAAAAAAAGAAATATTGTTTGTCCAAAAAAAAGTATATTTTCATTCAAATTGAATCCTTTAATTCGCGAGGAGCCGGATGAGAAGAAACTCTCATGTCCGGTTTTGTAGTAGAGATGGAATTGAAAAAGAATCATCAACTATAACCCCAAAAGAACCAGATTTCGTAAACAACATAGAGGAAGAATGAAAGGGATATCTTATCGAGGCAATCGTATTTCTTTCGGTAAATATGCTCTTCAGGCACTTGAACCGGCTTGGATCACATCTAGACAAATAGAAGCAGGGCGACGAGCAATGACACGAAATGTGCGGCGTGGTGGAAAAATATGGGTACGTATATTTCCAGACAAACCAGTTACAGTAAGACCTACAGAAACACGTATGGGTTCGGGGAAAGGATCCCCCGAATATTGGGTAGCTGTCGTTAAACCAGGTAGAATACTTTATGAAATGGGTGGAGTAGCAGAAAATATAGCCAGAAAGGCTATTTCAATAGCGGCCTCAAAAATGCCTATACGAACTCAATTCATTATTTCGGGATAAATAGGAACGTAGATCCATAATCAAAAAAGTCTTGGGGAAAAATTGCAGGTTTCTTTTTTTTGGACAAACAATATTTCTTTTTTTTCCTTCACTCTTTGCATTGAAAGAACAGATTACAAAATGATATGATTCAACCTCAAACCCATTTGAATGTAGCCGATAACAGCGGGGCTCGAGAATTAATGTGTATTCGAATCATCGGAGCTAGTAATCGCCGATATGCTCATATCGGTGACATTATTGTTGCTGTGATCAAGGAAGCATTACCAAACACACCTCTAGAAAGATCAGAAGTGATCAGAGCTGTAATTGTACGCACTTGTAAAGAACTTAAACGTGACAACGGTATGATAATACGATATGATGACAATGCTGCAGTTGTTATTGATCAAGAAGGAAATCCAAAAGGAACTCGAGTTTTTGGTGCGATTGCCCGAGAGTTGAGACAGTTAAGTTTCACTAAAATAGTTTCATTAGCTCCTGAGGTATTATAAGATGATAGTTCTATTATACATAATATTTGTATGAAATTAGATTGTATCTCACGCATATACCTTATATTTAACATAATTAAAGAATTTTTAAATACTATGTTAAATAAATAGAAATATTAAATATTTTTTAAAAATGGAAATAAAAACATGTTGATTATATCAAAAATGGGAGGAAAGAGTAATTTAAGTTTATCATGGGTAGGGACACTATTGCTGACATAATAACTTCTATACGAAATGCCGACATGAATAGAAAAGGGACGGTTCGAATAGCATCTACTAAGAGCACCGAAAACATTGTTAAAATACTTTTACGAGAAGGTTTTATCGAAAACGTGAGAAAACATCAGGAAAACAACAAATATTTTTTTGTTTTAACCCTACGGCATAGAAGGAATAGGAAAGGACCATCTAGAACTATTTTAAATTTAAAACGGATTAGTAGACCTGGCCTACGAATCTATTCTAACTATCAACGAATTCCTAGAATTCTAGGCGGGATGGGGATTGTAATTCTTTCTACTTCTCGAGGTATAATGACAGACCGAGAGGCTCGACTACAAGGAATCGGCGGAGAAATTTTGTGTTATATATGGTAATCTTTATGATATCCGAATTGTATTCGGAATTTATTATTTGTCAACGAAAAGGGGCGGAGTAGTTGATATCACTCTTCCTACATTAGTTGATACTTCTAGGGGTTTTACCTAGAATGCTAAAAT